AATATTTAATTTAGAAAAAGGTTTATTTTTTTCTTTCTCTTGTTTGAGAGAAGTTGTGAATATTATTGTAGTTCTTTAGAGTGAAAGAAGTTGGGACGAAGTTGTTAATAATAGATTACCTAGAGAAATAGGTAAAAGAAATTTCCATCCAAGATTTAAAAGTTGGTCCATTCTAAGTCTCGGTAAAGTCCATCTTGTTGCAATAGGAATGAACAAGAATAAATAAGTTTTAGCTAATGTAATAAAGATACCTATTATTGTTCCAAAGACTTTACCGGCTTTATTTATATAAATAAATCCAGGGACGAATATATACGGAATAGAAAAATCCCAACCCCCCAAGTAAAGAACTGTTACAAATAATGAAGAAACTAATAAATTAAGATACGAAGCAACGTAAAATAAACCAAATTTGATACCGGAATATTCGGTTTGATAGCCTGCTACTAACTCTTCTTCTGCTTCTGGTAAATCAAAGGGTAATCTTTCACACTCGGCTAGAGAAGAAATTAGAAAAATGATAAACCCTATGGGTTGACGCCACAAATTCCACCCCCAAAAACCATACTTTGATTGCGCTTCAACTATATCAACTGTACTTAAACTGTTAGATAATTATAGTCGATGATAACATCACTGCTCCATCGCTATTTCAGAACCGTACATGAGATTTTCACCTCATACGGCTCCTCAGAGGTCACAAATAAATCTAAAGAACCTTCGCTATTTTGGAATCTTGATATTTGATAGATAGGATAGACACCCTACCTAAGGTTCCGAATTAAACCAATGGAATTCTGTCTGCTATATTTTAATAAATAAAATAGTGCTTCTGAATTTATCTTATCCTTTAAAGAATTTTTATTTTTCTTTGTTGATTAATAAATCCTTGAATAAAAAACTTTGTTGTAAAAATATCACATAGATATTTCAACCTATTTTTTGATTACGAAAAAAAAAAAGAATTAGACACGATATTAGTGTTTATAAATCATGACAACAATCTATAATCTATCTTTTTATTTAAATACAAATATGTATCCAGGAAAAAAAGATTTCTTTTTTTTTTCAATTCCATTCTTTTCTTTCTCTTTTATTTCGTTCCTATTCTTCTTTCTCAGAAAAGGGGACTTTAACCAAAGTAAAAGATTACTTCGTTCTTGATATGATAGTTATTTATTTAATCAGTGGATAGGAACATACTCTGGATCGGAATCGTGGGGAGTACTTCTTTATCATTTCTACTAATTTAAAGTCCCAACTCAAATTCCCTTTCTGTACAGAAATATCCTCCTGGATAACTCCTATAAACTCCATTACGAATCCTTTGTGTATCTTGGTCTTCCTAACCATCCACCCGTTTTTGCTCAACCTTGCATTATGGTAATACATTTATAGTAATAGATATTAAAAACTCCATATGGTTGATCTTTTGAACCCGCTTCAAGTCATGATGACTAATCAACCATTCTTGGGGTAAACCGTCTCTACTACTTTTACTTAATTCTTGTACATAGGAAATGAGATTCAAACCCTTATTTTTTTTTTACTTTACTGCAAATTTACATGCCGTTTTCTTTCACTCATATAACTATCTGGTTTAATTTATCAATTCAAATGATGAATCAAAAAATGAAAAATTTAATTTATTAAACTTTCTTCCGAGAAAGTAAATAAATTTGGGGATTTTTTACGGCTCACCGAATCACACGTAGAGATATTGATAATACACATAGAGTTAATGGTATTTCATAACTAATTGATTGGGCAGCAGCCCGTAAACCACCTAAAAAGGAATATTTATTGTTTGATCCATATCCTGACATAAGAAGTCCAAGGGGAGCAATACTTGAAATAGCAATCCATAAAAAAACACCAATACTAAGATCGGTTAGAACAAGGTTATAGCTAAAAGGAATTACTGAAAAACTGAGTAAAATGGATATGACTGCTATAGATGGTCCAATACTAAACAAACCAGCATCTCCTCTAGATGTAAGAATATTCTCTTTGAAAAGTAGTTTTGTACCATCTGCTAGGGCTTGAAGGATTCCCAAGGGTCCGGCATACTCAGGACCAATACGTTGTTGTATCCCCGCAGAAATTTCTCTTTCTAACCAAACAATTACTAGTACGCCAATTATAATTCCTAATACAAGAGCTAAAATAGAGACAAGGATCCATATGATTCCGTAGTGTTCTTTTAAGGATTCCAATCTGGAAAAGGAATTGATAGCTTTTATTTCTGTTGTATCAATTATCATTTCAACGATCAACTTCTCCCATAATGATATCTATGCTACCTAGTATTGTCATAATATCAGCCAATTTCATTCTTTTAACTAAATGAGGAAGAATTTGCAAATTGATAAAACCCGGCGGTCGGATTTTCCATCTCCAAGGAAAAACAGTCTGATCTCCTATCAAAAAAATTCCCAATTCTCCTTTTGGGGCTTCGACTCTCACATAAAGTTCTTGTTTCGATAATTCAAAAGTCGGAGAAGGTTTTTTACCAATAAATCGATATTCAAAATCATTCCATTCGGGATCTTTTACTCTAACAAAACGCCGGGTTTCTAAATTTTCATAGGGACCCCCTGGGATTCCTTCCAGAGCCTGCTGAATAATTTTTATCGATTCTGTCATTTCACCGATTCGTACTAAATAACGAGCTAATGAATCCCCCTCTTTTTGCCATTGAACCTTCCAATCTAATTCGTCGTAACACTCATAGCGATCAACTTTACGAAGATCCCATTGTATTCCGGAAGCTCGTAGTATTGGTCCTGATAAACCCCAATTTATTGCTTCTTCTCCACCAATAATGCCTACGCCTTCAACACGTTCTAAAAATATAGGATTCCGTGTAATAAGCTTTTGATATTCAGTAACCCTTGTTAAAAAGTAATCGCAAAAATCCAAACATTTATCTATCCAGCCATAAGGTAGATCAGCAGTTACTCCTCCAATACGAAAATAATTATGCATCATTCGCATACCAGTAGCAGCTTCGAATAGGTCATATATTAATTCTCTTTCCCGAAAAATATAGAAGAAGGGGGTCTGTGCCCCAATATCTGCCATAAAAGGGCCTAGCCATAACAAATGAGAAGCTATACGACTCAACTCCAACATAATGACTCTGATATAGCTAGCTCTTTTAGGTACTTGAATATTTCCTAACTGTTCGGGTCCATTCACAGTTATTGCTTCTGTGAACATAGTAGCTAAATAATCCCAACGTGTTACATAAGGCAAATATTGTATAATTGTTCGGTTTTCCGCAATTTTCTCCATCCCTCTATGTAAATAACCCAATATTGGTTCACAGTCAATAACATCTTCACCATCTAGAGTAACGATGAGTCGAAGAACACCATGCATTGATGGGTGCTGAGGACCCATATTTACTATCATGAGGTCTTTTCTTGTAACTGGCGCAGTCATAAGTTTTTTATCGATTCATTCTTCCATGAATTGCTGAAAGTGAAAGGAAGTTTATCAAAATTGAAATGAATGAAAAAAATACCAAGATTCCGCAAATTAACGAGTTTTTCTTTCTCGAATATCCAACTGATCAATTAATTCTTTATAACGTACTTTATTTTTTTTTGACAAATAAGCCAGTAGTCGTTGACGTTTTCCCAAAATTTTTCGCAACCCCCTCTGAGATAAATAGTCCTTTTTGTGTAATTCTAAATGAGAAGTAAGTTTTCGTATCTTATTGGTAAAACTGAATACTTGAAATTCAACTGACCCTTTGTTTTCTTCTTGAGAAATAATTGAAATGAATGAATTTTTTACCATAAATTTATCCGCCCCTTTTTAGATTAGAGATATATATTTTAATGATCAGTAATAATAATGCTAGTCATTTTATTTTAATGCGATATAGATATATACAATAATCTAAATTTCTTTATTTATATTTATGGATTCCAAATTTTATCAATTATTTTTATTTAGAAGTATGACGCATATATTTTATTTTTGAATTCAAAAAAGTGAACAAATTTAACCTCACCTCCGATTTACTAGATTAAAGATTTTGTTAATTCACTAAATCTAATTGATACATTATTAATTATTATCATTGGAATATAACACGGGGGCACTGTTTGCTTTGATATATCTTCTATGGTAAAAGAAAAATGTAAGTTTTTAACCGCGGATACATATGTATCCTTAACATATTAAAACGACTGCCGTTATTGGTATTAAACCAATAACGATTAATACAAGCTAAATCTTCTAATCGATAATTAGGCCAAAGAAAAAACTTGAATTGAATTAATTCATTTTTATCTCTAATATTTTTTGTCCAGTTCTTGTTATAACATACTGGATTTCTATCCGCACCCTTACCACTTTTTGAATTGAAACAAATGAGAATTCTCAACTCTCTACGACGTCTAGATGATAAAATATTTTCAGGAACAAGCAAATAAAAATCATTTTTATCTCTATTTCTTTTTTGATATTCTGAAATGGACTCATTAAAATGAGTCTTATCAATATATCCTTGTTCGTGGTATCTTTGATTACTTGTTTTGTATTTACTTTTATGAACCAAGGAAATACCTATGGTTTGATACATAATAAATTGTCCATCATTTTTTACAGACAGACGAGTGGGTTCGATAATAAAAAGTCCCTTTTTCATCAATTCTGGAAAAGTTAAATTGTGTTCAATCAATATTATATCCAAACAGAGTTCTCCCCGTTGAATCGAGGATATAGTAATTTTTCTTGGATTATTCAGTCTAAGCAGGAGACAATATACCTTGATATTATTGATTATTCTTTGATTCAAAGAATCGTCCCATCTCAATTGAAAAAGCAAATAACGTTTCAGGAAGAGATCCATTTCTGCTTCCGTTTTACTTTTGTATTGTTTTTTCTTTTTAGGCTTTTTACTGTTTGATTCCGCATCATTTTCTTCAATACCCTTTTGTTGGTTTGATAGTCCAAGATTGCCTTGTCCTACGGGTTCTTCTTTATTTTTATTCTTTATTTTTTTATACCATCGAATCAAAAAATTCCTTTTTTGTTTTTCATTGGTGTTTTTATTCGTACTTGCCCCAAAATTTTCATTTTGATTCGAATTTAAAAAAAGAAATTTGCTTCGTATAATCCACGGTTTTATTTTATATACATTATATAGTTGTAAAAATTCTGGGAATAACCAAAGTTCCAAATTTGGTATTGGACGGTTTAGTATTTCTTCATTCATTCCCATCCAATCAAAAAATACCCTTTTGATATTTTTTTTTTTATCTTGATGAATCGTAAGATAAAAAAGATCTTTTTTATCAAATTTATCAACTATTTGGTAATTATTAGTACTTTGGTTAATCTTGGTATCGATTTGTATCCAGGTTTCAAGATCAGCTTTTTTTTTAAGATAAAATTTTAAGATTTTCCAATCAAAATATTTTCTATCTGCATTTTTTTCGATATATAAAAAACTGTCTTTTCCTAGATAACTATTGATAAGAGTACTCTCCAGGATATTAAAAAAGTTGTCTTTATGTATGGTAGAATTGTAAAAAAGCTCTTGGTTCTTATTTATTTCCAACCGTAATCCATACCTATAAATAGAAGAGGCCTTTTTTTTTTCAAAATTAAGGGATTTATATGATAAAAGGTCATATCTATTGTATTTTGGAAATTTTTCTTTTTCATTCAATAATGAATGTACTTCAGAAATATTTTCTTTTCTGTAAAATTTTAATTGGTCTTTCTCATATGACTCCCATTTATAAATTTTTTTTTTTTTAGTCATAGTCATACAACGTTTATTAATTCTAATTTTATTCCGCCATCTTTGTGGTATTAATCTAGACCATCTAATCTGAGATAAATCATATTGATAATGTCCTCTTAACCATTTTTTCCAGTCATTCGAATGATGAGGTTTTTTATGCCCTAATTCGGTCTGAAATATTCCTTGTGTTCCAAAAGAATCCTTTATTTCAGTCTTAAGAAATAAAGATGTTCCCTGATATTGAAGAACAGTTTGTAATTTATACAAACTTCTTCTAACTTGGGCTTGAGATAACCTATAAAATACATATGCTTGTGACAAGCAGGATAAATCACTAAAAATATGTGAATTTTTTTTACTAACAATATCAAGTGACTTTTTTATAGTCGAAATAAAACGACTTGTATTTGGATTTTTTTTATTAGTTTTTTCTTGATTTGGTTCATAAATGTATTGATCAATAATTTTTTTTGTTGATTCAAGAAAAAGTTGTGTATTGATTAGGGGAATATTAATGATAGATAAACAAATATCTATGTATATTTTTTCAATGAAAAATTTTATAAAAAAATGGAATTTATAGGTTAATCGAGCATTTCTTCTTTTTAATATTTGCCAAATTTTTTTTGGTGACTCTAATTTTTTAGGATTATAACTTCTTTTGTTAAGACTAATATTTATTGATGGAGTTTTTTTTTTTTTCTCTTTTGTAATTCTTTCTATTTGATTTCGAATTATATTGATTCTATTAGTCAGATCTTTCATTTTTTTTTTTGTCAGTGAAGATTTTAACCAAGCCGGAGATTGAATCTGACTAAACGATTCATCAATTATTTGATTTCTGATCAGAAAATCTTTTTCTTTTTTAGTTTTATTCGATTCATATACTTCTCTTAATCTAAACCTAAATAATAGAATTGTATTAAGTTCTTTTATTCGTTTTTTTATAAATATAACATTTTTCATAATCCATTTTTTTATTTCTTTTAAAACTTTTAGAAGTAATTTTGTTTTTCTTTTTAAAATCTTTAGAGCTAGAAAATATTTCTTTTTAAATTTTTCAATTTTTTTATTGAGCTCCTTAATAATGGGTTCAAAAAATGAGGGGAGCTTTCTAGGAGAACCAAAAGGAAGTTCAGCTTCCATTCCCCAAACTGTCAAAAAACAAAAATCAGATTTTTGCTTTTTTTTTTTCATTAGATCTCTAGGAGAGTTAGATCTCTGCCAAGGTTTCAGATGGAAAGGAAATAGAATTTTAATCTGAATACCGTCTGTTACCCAATTTTGCGGAAATTCTGTTTCTGATAATTGAACACCATTATAGGTACATTTAACATGCATTTCTCTATTCCATTCCTGTAAATCCTCAAACCATTCTGGAAGTTGAAATAATAACATACGTCCAATATTTTTGGCTATTATCAACGAAGGCAATATCAAATATTTTCTAAGAATTGATTGAGTTATTAACATGTAACCTCTTATTCCTTGTGCAAAGGGAATGGTATCCCAGGCTTCTGCTATTTCTATCTGTACTATTTCTTTTCTTTTCTTCTCTTTTCTTTTTGTCTGCTCTGTTGCATACTCCCCAATTTGGACCTCTGCTACGCCCTTTATCCAATTTCTAAAAAGGGGTTTCGTTAGTTCGAAGATATCAAAAGAAAAAGGGGGGTATTTTTTGATCCTGTCCAAAAAAAGTGGGGAGTGCACATTTGCTTGAAACAACTCCCAAA